CGTTATTCATAATTAATTATGAATAACGAAAAAAAAAGAAAAAGAATTGATCCTTCGAGTATTCAAAATTGCACGAGAAAAAATGAGAGTAAGAGAAGTATATATAATAAATGTGTTCTATATACATCTATGTTGAATTGCGGATAGAGAAATGATAGAATCCTTTCTGATTAGACTAAATTAAGGGTCTCTGCTAGAGATGAAAGAAGATAGACAAGAAATAAAAAAGAAAGACTTTTTATAGGAATCAGTATCTAATGACTTCAACAGTTCCAGTAGAATATAAATAAAAAAGGGGGATAATAATAAGATCTTAATCTCAAAGAAAAAAAGGGGATATGGCGAAATTGGTAGACGCTACGGACTTAATTGGATTGAGCCTTGGTATGGAAACTTACTAAGTGATAACTTTCAAATTCAGAGAAACCCTGGAATTAAAAATGGGCAATCCTGAGCCAAATCCAAATCCTGTTTTCCGAAAACAAAAAAAGGTTCATAAAGACAGAAAAAAAAGGATAGGTGCAGAGACTCAATGGAAGCTGTTCTAATAAATGAGGTTGACTGCGTTACATTAGTAAAGTAAAGAAATCTTTCTGTCAAAACTCCAGAAAGGATAAAGTAAAGGATAACCGTATATACATACGTACTTAAATACTATCTCAAATGATTAATAGAGACCCGAATCCATAATCCATAGCCATATTTTTTTTATCTTTATTTTCTATTTTTATCTTTAGATATATTATACTATATATCTATTATATATTTATTATATATATATATATAATAATAAATAATAAAAAAAATTGTTTTGAATTGATTCCAAGTTGAGGAAAGGATTGAATATTAATTGATCAAACCATTCACTTCATAGTCTGATAGATAACTGACTAATCGGACGAGAATAAAGATAGAGTCCCATTCTACCTGTCAATATCGACAACAAGGCAATTTATAGTAAGAGGAAAATCCGTCGACTTTAGAAATCGTGAGGGTTCAAGTCCCTCTATCCCCAAAAAAGGACGGCCCGGCTCCTTAATTCTTTTTATCCCCTTCTCTCTTTTCGTTAACAGTTCAAATTTCGTTATCTTTCTCATTCATTCGATTCTTTGACAAACATATTTGGGCTGGATTTATTTTCACAAATCTTGTGATAGATATCATACACCTACAAATGCCCATCTTTGAGCAAAACAATGAATTCCCATTCATTGGAAATTGGAATGATTAACAATCCAAATCATTATTCGAATTGAAATTTACGAAGTTCGTTTTTTTTTATTTATTTTAAAGATACAAAAAATTTCAGGTCTGCATAAGACTTTAGAACATTTTTTCGTCTTTTTTTAATTCACATAGGCCCAAGTTTTTTTACTAAAATTTAGTAAAACGAGGGAGACGACGCGGCTAAAATGGTCGGGTAAAAAGGTCGGGATAGCTCAGTTGGTAGAGCAGAGGACTGAAAATCCTCGTGTCACCAGTTCAAATCTGGTTCCTGGCACATGATTAATTTGTGTCTAAGTATCCATACTACAATTTAATGAAATTTCGATCTGATATAGGTCAACATAGATATTCAGTAATGGTATGGATCATGCATGATATATACTTAACTTATCCATCTAGATATATAGCCTTTCTAGATGAATAAAGAGTTTATGTTATAAAAGTTTATGTTATAAAAAAACTATGTAAAAAAAAAATTCGATTATCCTTGCTCTTCTTTTTTATTTTCATTTTATTTGTTCATAATGTGTCTCCTCTCGGTCAAAAAGAATGTTAATACTTCATTTAATACTTCATATAGATTCGAAAGGTTAAACTAAAATTAAAAAACCTAAAAGTCTAGTCTATAGGAGTTGAAGGGTGAAAATCTCCAAGATTCGTCTTAGATAGAGTATAAATAGAATCCGATCTTCTTTCAGTTTTTTGTGTTTATTTTCTTTCATCTTCTATTTCTTCATTCCCTTCTATGTTATGTGACTTTCTATTGCTCATCTAAAGGCTTTGTGCGGTACAAAGTTCATCAGGCAGAATTTGTTTAGGTCATCGGCTCACTCAAAACGAAATAAATATCTTCAAAATTTGAGAATTCATTGAATCCCTAATTGTATATTGTATTATTTTTTTTTATTTATTTAGTCTATCCATACTAATATGAATGAGACTTCAATGACTCTGTTGATCTATAAGGGAGTGTACAAATATTCCTTGAATACCTAAGACTGAAGAGTAGTTTCTTTTTCTTTTATTCAATGAGCATCTTGTATTTCATAAAAATTGGGAGAAATATAATCCTTACGTAAGGGCCACCCTATCCAACTTTCCGGCATTAAGATACGTTTCAGACGTGGATGATTCTCATAAAAGATTCCCAGCATATCATAGGATTCCCTTTCTTGAAAATCCACACTTTTCCAAATCCAGAAAACAGATGGAATTCTAGGATTCTTCCTTGGGACAAATACTTTTATACATACTTCTTCTGGTTGATCTATAC